AATAAGGTGCCTGAGAAAAGGGCTATCTTGATAGGATATATAATGCAATTAATGCCCTTATTATATTTCATAGTTTTAAGTGAATAATTATATATCTTAGAATTAAACTAAACCTAAAGAAATCAAAATTCTTTGTGCCTCCTACACTAATATATAAAAGAATAAGCTAATTAAGCTATCAGGTTCATACCCTGCTTATAAAAGTATAATCTTTTTTCTTTTAATAAATTCAAGAAAAATATTGTTTTTATCAATTACAGTTTTAGGAACTTTAACAGCCTTAAGTTCAACAAGATGAATTGGAATATGAATAGGAATAGAAATTAATTTAATAGCTTTTATTTCCTTAATCTCAGATAAAAAAAATAAAAACAATTCCCAAGGAATAATAATTTATTTCCTAGTTCAAAGAGTTAGAAGAATCCTATTTTTATTTTCTATTTTATTAAGTCTTAAAATTACAGATACATTCTCAACTTTTAAATTTATAAATATTATAATTATAGCTAGACTTATAATAAAATTAGGAGTTCCACCCTTCCATATATGATTTCCTGAATTAATAAGTAAATTAAACTGAGTTAAATGTTTAATTTTATTAACTTGACAAAAATTAGCACCCTTAACAGTTATAAGAAATTTAATTTTTAATAATAATTTTATTAATATTATTATTGTAATTACAGCATTTACAGGAGCTATTGGAGGATTAAACCAAGTATCTCTACGTAAATTAATAGCTTATTCTTCTATTAATCATATAGCATGAATACTTATATTCATAAGAATTAGAAACTTGTGATATTATTATTTCATAATTTATATAATTTCTATATTAATATTAGGATTTATTATAAATAAATTAAATGTTTATTTTATTAATCAATTTCACATCATAAATTTATCTTTTATAAAAAAAATTACTATTGCATCATTATTATTAAGAATTGGTGGTTTACCTCCCTTTTTAGGATTTTTACCCAAATTAATTACTATTCAATCAATAATTAATTCATCTTTATTTTTTATAATTTTTATATTATTTATATCTTCACTATTAACCCTGTTTTATTATACTCGTATAATTACTCCTTTAATTTTAAATTATTCTACTTTAACAAAATGATCTAATAATAAAAATTTAGATAATTATATAATTATAATTCTACTTATTAATTTGGCTTTACCCTTTATAACTATTATTAGATTTTTCTAAAGTCTTAAGTTAATAAAACTATTAACCTTCAAAGTTAAATTTACAATATGTAGACTTTAGTAATATACACCTTTAAATTTGCAATTTAATATCATCATTGAATATAAAGTCTGATAAAAGGTTAAATACCATATATAAATTTACAATTTACAGCCTAAATTTCAGCCATTTTATCTTTGAACAAATGGTTATTTTCAACTAATCATAAAGATATTGGAACACTTTACTTTATTTTTGGTATATGATCAGGAATAGTAGGTTCTTCAATAAGCTGAATTATTCGAATCGAATTAGGTCAACCCGGGTCATTTATTGGGGATGATCAAATTTATAATGTAATTGTTACAGCCCATGCATTTATCATAATTTTTTTCATAGTTATACCCATTATAATTGGAGGATTTGGTAATTGATTAGTTCCCTTAATAATTGGAGCCCCTGATATAGCATTCCCACGCATGAATAATATAAGATTTTGATTATTACCCCCTTCTTTAACCCTTTTATTAGTTAGTAGTATAGTAGAAAGAGGTGTAGGAACAGGATGAACGGTCTACCCTCCTTTATCTAGTAATATTTCTCATAGAGGTGCATCAGTTGATATAGCAATTTTTTCTTTACACTTAGCAGGAATTTCTTCTATTTTAGGAGCAGTTAATTTCATTTCAACAATTATTAATATACGACCAATAGGAATATTAGCAGAACGAACACCCTTATTTGTATGATCAGTTAGAATTACTGCTCTTCTTTTATTATTATCTCTTCCTGTATTAGCAGGAGCAATTACAATATTATTAACTGACCGAAATTTTAATACTACTTTTTTTGACCCTACAGGAGGAGGAGACCCTGTTTTATATCAACATTTATTTTGATTTTTTGGTCACCCAGAAGTATATATTCTAATTTTACCAGGATTTGGTCTTATTTCTCATATTATTAGACAAGAAAGTGGAAAAATTGAAGCCTTTGGTTCACTTGGAATAATTTATGCCATAATAGCTATTGGTTTATTAGGATTTATTGTCTGAGCACATCATATATTCACAGTAGGGATAGATGTTGATACACGTGCATATTTTACCTCAGCAACCATAATTATTGCTGTCCCTACTGGTATTAAAATTTTTAGATGATTAGCAACATTTCATGGAGTTAAACTAGAATTTAATCCTTCAACTCTATGAGCTTTAGGTTTTGTATTCTTATTTACCATTGGAGGGTTAACTGGAGTAATCTTAGCTAATTCTTCTATCGACATTATTCTTCATGATACTTATTATGTAGTTGCTCACTTTCATTATGTATTATCAATAGGAGCTGTATTTGCTATTATAGGAAGATTTATTCAATGATTTCCATTATTCACAGGGCTAACTATAAAACCTCAATGATTAAAAATTCAATTCATAACTATATTTATAGGAGTTAACTTAACTTTCTTTCCACAACATTTCTTAGGTTTAAGAGGTATACCTCGACGATATTCAGACTACCCAGACTGCTACACTGCATGAAATATTATTTCATCAATTGGTTCAACAATGTCTATAATCAGAATTATTTTATTTATTATAATTATCTGAGAAAGAATTATTTCAAAACGATCATTAATTTTCAGTAATAATATATCATCAAGAATTGAATGATTACAAAATAAACCTCCTGCAGAGCACTCGTATAATGAATTACCAATATTAACTAATTTCTAATATGGCAGAAAAGTGCAATGAATTTAAGATTCATGTATAAAGATTAATCTTTTGTTAGAAATAGCAACATGAGGTAACTTAGGTTTACAAGATGCAGCTTCCCCCCTTATAGAACAATTAATTTTCTTCCATGATCATACTATTATAATTTTATTAATAATTACTATTCTTATTTCGTACATAATAGTATCAATTATAAGTAATAAATTAGTTAATCGATTCCTTTTAGAAGGTCAAACAATTGAATTTATTTGAACTATTTTACCAGCCATTACCTTAATTTTTATTGCTTTACCCTCATTACATTTACTTTATTTAATTGATGAAATTAATAACCCATGTATTACTCTTAAAACAATTGGACACCAATGATACTGAAGTTATGAATATTCAGACATAAAAAATGTTCAATTTGATTCCTATATAAAGCCTACAGCAGAATTAGCAGAGGGAGAATTTCGCCTATTAGATGTAGATAATCGTGTAGTCTTGCCCATAAATTCACAAATTCGAGTTCTAGTAACAGCAGCAGATGTATTACATTCATGAACTGTACCTTCATTAGGTATCAAAATTGATGCAATCCCAGGACGATTAAATCAAGGCTCAATTAAATTAGAACGTCCCGGTTTATTCTATGGACAATGCTCCGAAATTTGCGGGGCTAACCACAGATTTATACCAATTGTCATTGAAAGAGTCCCAATAAATAAATTTATTAATTGATTAAACCAAAAATCATTAAGTAGCTAAAATGTAAAGCATTGGTCTCTTAAACCAAATTATAATATTTAACAAGTATTCTTAATGAAAGAAATTAGTTTAATTAAAACATTAACTTGTCAAGTTAAAAATATAGTTTATATTTCTTAATTCCACAAATAGCTCCTCTATGATGAGATTTATTATTTTTATTTTTTTTAACTTTATTTTTTTTTATTAATATAATTCTATACTTTAACAAAAATTACAAAATATTAAACTTAAAAATAAAAATAAAAATAGAAGAATTAAAATGAAAATGATAACTAATTTATTTTCAAGTTTTGACCCATCAACATCAATTTATTTATCTTTTAATTGATTAAGAACAATTACATGTTTTATATTAATTCCATTAACTTATTGATTCTTACCCAATCGTATAATTATGATAAAAATATTAGTCATAAATGTTTTAAATAAAGAATTCAAAATAATCATAAATTATAAAATAAAAGGCTCCCTATTAATAATAATATCTATATTTTCATTTATTATAATTAATAATTTAATAGGTCTACTGCCCTATATTTTTACAAGAAGAAGACATTTGACTTTCTCCTTATCACTAGCTCTACCATTATGATTGACACTCATAATTTTTGGATGATTAAATAATACAAATCATATATTTGCTCATTTAATTCCAACTGGTACTCCCTCTCTTCTAATACCTTTTATAGTTTTAATTGAAACAATTAGTAATATTATTCGACCAGGATCTTTAGCAGTTCGATTAACAGCTAATATAATCGCAGGTCATTTATTAATAACTTTACTAGGCAATAGATCCTTAAATTGTAAAAGTTATATAATAATACTAATTACTTTAATTCAAATTTTATTAATAATGTTTGAATTAGCTGTTTCATTAATTCAAGCATATGTATTCTCAATTCTAAGAACTTTATATTCTAGAGAAATTTAATAATGAAAAATTATAATAATCATCCGTATCATTTAGTTGATTACAGCCCCTGACCCTTAACAGGATCAATTGGAGTTATAACTTTAATATCAGGTATAGTAATATGATTTCATTTAAATAAAATATATTTATTATACATCGGTTCAACAATTATTTTATTAACTATATATCAATGATGACGAGATATTGTACGAGAAGGAACCTTTCAAGGTAAACATACTATTAAAGTTACAGAAGGATTAAAACTAGGGATAATTTTATTTATTATCTCAGAATTATTTTTCTTTCTTTCCTTCTTCTGAGCATTTTTCCACAGAAGACTATCTCCCAATATTGAATTAGGAATAACATGACCACCAAAAGGTATTAGAACTTTTAATCCAATAGAAATCCCCTTATTAAATACTATAGTTTTATTAACTTCAGGTATCACTGTTACATGAGCCCATCATAGTATAATAAATAACTTACATTTCCAAACATCTAAAGCCTTATTATTTACATCTATCTTAGGATTATATTTTACAATTTTACAAGCATATGAATATATTGAAGCACCTTTCTGTATTAGAGACTCAATTTATGGATCATTATTTTTCATAGCAACAGGATTTCATGGTATTCATGTAATTATTGGGACATCTTTTCTAATAGTATGTTTAATCCGACACACAAAATTTCATTTCTCAAAAAATCATCATATAGGGTTTGAAGCTGCAGCATGATATTGACACTTTGTAGATGTAATTTGATTATTCCTTTATATTTCTATTTACTGATGAGGTAGTTACTTTTTTAGTATATTTAATATATTTGACTTCCAATCAAAAGAACTAATTTAGAAAAAGTAATTTTCAAAATTATATTATCAATTATGATAGCATTAATTATTTCACTTATTTTAATAATGTTGTGCCTAATCATTTCAAAAAAATCATATATAGATCGAGAAAAGATATCACCATTCGAGTGTGGATTTGATCCCAAAGCATCTGCCCGTTCTCCTTTTTCTCTTCAATTCTTTTTAATTTCTATTTTATTTTTAATTTTCGATGTTGAAATTGTATTAATTCTACCTCTATTAATTAGAATAAAAATAAGAAATATCTTAACATGAACAATTATAATAACATTATTTATTATTATCCTCCTAATTGGTTTATATTATGAATGAAAAAATGGTATACTAGAATGAACTTTCTAGGATTGTAGTTAACAATAACATCTAATTTGCAATTAGAAAGAGCCCAAGGCCAATCTTAAGTAATGAAGTAAATATACAATTAGTTTCGACCTAATCTAAGAGAAGTATCTCCTTACTTAAATTAATTGAAGCCAAAAAGAGGCCACTCATTGTTAATGAGTATATTGATTTTAATAATCCAGTTAAAAGAGAATGAAGATCTGAAAGAAGCTGCTAACTATCTTTCAAAGTGGTTAAATTCCATTTTTCTCTTATTTATGTAGTTTAAATTAAAACAATTCATTTTCAATGAATAAATAAATTATATTTCATAAATATTTAAGAAGTTACCTTATCTTAATAGCTTCAATATTAAACTTTAAATTAAGCTACTTAAATAAATCATGACAAAAATTATAACAATTATAATAAAAGAACAAATAAAAAGCTTAATATTATTATTTTGATAATATAATATTAATTTTCTTAAAAATAAATAATATATAATTATTAAATTAGAAATTAAAAACTCACCCCAACCTTCATCTATAAACATTATTAAATTCTTTGATATATGTAAAACCGGACGAACAATAACATAAGTTCTAAAATTTGGTATAAATCATATTTTACTAAAAAAATCAAGAAAAATTCCAAAATTCATACTAACAATAAAATAATTATAATAAAAATAATAAAATTCATATCCTAAAAAAATACCTGTTAAAATTATAAATAAACATATAATTTTTAGCTCAATAGACAAAATAATAATTGATGGTCTAGTAAACAATAATCAACCAAATAATCTACCACCCAAAATTCTAAAAATCACTAATAAAAACATGGGTTTAACTAAAGTTATATCCTCATATAATTCATAATAAGGAATTAGATTATTATTACCTAGCATACAATAATAAATAACACGAATTCTATAAGAAACCGTTAAACCAATTGATAAATAAAAAATGAAATAAATAAATATGTTAACTCCATTCATTGTTATAATCTCAAGAATTAAATCTTTACTATAAAATCCAGATAAAAAGGGTAAACCACATAATGACATATTAGAAATTATAAAACAAGAACTTATTAAAGGTAAGTGATTAATTAAATTTCCCATGTAACGAATATCCTGACTATCATTTATACAATGAATCATCAAACCAGCACACAAAAAAAGTAAAGCCTTAAAAAAAGCATGAGTAATTAAATGAAAAAAACTAATAATATTATAACCTATAAATAAAATTCTTATTATCAAACCTAATTGTCTTAAAGTAGATAAAGCAATAATTTTCTTCAAATCAAATTCAAAATTAGCACCCAATCCAGACATAAATATAGTCAAAACAGATAAAATAAAAAAAAATGTTATATCATATTGAGCAATTAAATTTCTAAAACGAATTAACAAATAAACACCTGCAGTAACTAAAGTAGAAGAATGAACCAAAGCCGAAACAGGAGTAGGAGCTGCCATAGCAGCAGGCAATCAAGAAGAAAAAGGAATTTGAGCTCTCCTAGTAAAAGCAGAGATAATAATTAACAAAACTAAATTAAACCCTCAACCATAACTATAAAATCTATAATACAAAAAGTGTCAACTACCTCTATTAAACAAAATTCCAGAACTCAATAAAATTCCAACATCACCAATCCGATTAGTTAAAACTGTTAACATTCCAGAATTATACGAACTATAATTATTAAAATAAATTACTAAACAATAAGAAATTAATCCTAAACCATCTCAACCAATCAAAATTATAATTAAATTTGGTCTAATAATTATAATTACTATAGATATAACAAAAAATAAAACTAAAATTAAAAATCGATCTTTATTTAAATCTCTAATTATATAATTTATTCTATAATAAACTACCATAGAAGAAATTAATATAACACAACTTACAAACAATAAAGATATCCAATCAAAAAAAAAAGTAATAACTAATCCACAAGAATTAAGAGTAATCAACTCCCAATCTATAAATAAATTAATATTATATATAACTATAAATAAACTCACACAATAAAAGATTATACTAAAAATAAAAATAATAACTGACCAAAATATGTATTTACTAATAAAATTCATAGATTTAGAGTTTTAACACCTACAATTCCACAAATTGTTATTCTAAATAAACTATCTAAATATAATCACATAGTATATAAATCTCTCTTCAAAAATAATAAATTTAATGGTAATCAATGAAATAATAATAACAAATACTCACGAACATTAAATGAATCCCCTAATTTTAAACCCCCATATAAACATCCATGCTGAGTAACAGAAAATAAATAAATTCTATAACAACAACTTAAAAAAGAAGATAAACCAAACAATAAAATAGATAAAAAACTTCATCTAATAATTCTATTAATAAGCATAACTTCCCCTAAAAAGTTTAAAGAAATAGGTCTAGCTATATTATTAATACAAAACAAAAATATAAATAAACCTAATCCAGGTATATAAATTATTAGGCCCTTATTAATTATCAAACTTCGTCTATAAGTACGTTCATAAACTAAATTAGCCAATACAAATAAACCAGAAGAACATAATCCATGGCCTAACATAACAATAAATGACCCCCATATACCAAAAGAATTAAAAATTAAAATCCCTCTAATTACTAAACTCATATGAGCAACTGAAGAATATGCAATTAAAGACTTTATATCAATCTGATTTAAACATAAAACACTTACAATAATACCGCCTGTTAGACTAATAAGAATAATTATATAATTAAATCTATAAAATTCCCAAAATAATAAAATACGATATAAACCATAACCTCCTAACTTAAGTAAAACACCTGCCAAAATTATCGAACCCGAAATAGGTGCCTCAACATGTGCCTTTGGAAGTCAAAAGTGAAGAAAAACTATAGGTATTTTAACCAAAAAAGCAAAAAATAAAGCAAAATATATATAATAATTAAATCTATCAATATTAACCAAAAAATAAAATAAAGTATCATAACAAAAAAAAATATAAAACAAAGCAATAAATAAAGGAAAAGAAGCAAATAATGTATAAAATAGTAAATATAAACCTGCTGTTAAACGTTCTGGCTGATACCCTCAACCAAAAATTAAAAGTATAATAAAAATTATTCCAGATTCAAAAAATAAATAATATATAAAAAAATTTATAGTTCTAAAGCTCAATACCAAAAATAATAATAATAATAATAGAATAAATAAAAATTCCCTAAAAAAAATCCTATTAATCTTCAACTTAAATCTGGCTATAATTATAAGAAAAATAATCCAAATAGACAAAAAAATTAAATTATAAGACACTAAGTCCATTCCAAAACCAAATCTAATTACTCCATAATAATTAAAAATAGGTAATATTATTAAATAAAAACTTATTAATAAGCATCTAAAACAAATTAATCATCACTTACTGACTAAAGGGATTATAAATAAAATAATAAAAATTAATTTTATCATGACAAAATTGATATACTAGACAACAAGTCATTACCGTGACTACGAATTATATTAACAATAATAGCTAAACCCAAAGACCCTTCACAGACAATAAAAACCAAAAAAATTATAATAAAATATAATTCATAACCAAAACAATAAAGAAATAAAAAAAAAACAAGAAATAAATTAATTGACAAAAATTCAAGACTAAATAAAGATAAAAGTAAATGTTTATGAGACAGAGAAAATGAAATAAACCCTCTAAAAAATATAATTAAAAAACATAAATCAATTAAATAAATAAGTTTTAATAGTTTAATAAAAACAATGATCTTGTAAATCATAAATAGGTTAATCCTTTAAAACTTCAGTAAAAAGAAAATCTTATCTTTAACCTCCAAAATTAATATTTTAATAAACTATTTACTGTCATAAAATTATTATATACAATATTAATTTCAATATCACTATCTTTTATATGAATAAAGACCCCCATTTCTATAGGAGTAATAATTATTATACAAACAGTAATTATTTCCCTAATTTGTGGAATACAATTAGGAACATTTTGAATATCATATATTATTATAATTGTAATATTAAGAGGAATATTAGTTTTATTTATCTACATAGCCAGCATTGCATCAAATCAAAAATTTAACTTACACACTTCAATATATTTATTAATAATAATTATTATATTAATTACACTAACAAAATTAAATAATTCAATTAATAATGAAGATATTACAGAAAATAAAATTATATATTTATCATTAAATTGTTTATTTAATACAAAATTCAAAATTATAACCATTTCCATAATCTTACTGTTATTTCTAATTATAATCTCAGTATCTTCAATTGTAAATATTTCAGAAGGACCTCTACGTGTGAACAAAAAATAATGAATAAACCTTTACGAAAAACCCATCCCCTACTAAAAATAATTAATTCATCTTTAATTACATTACCTTCTCCTTCAAATATTTCTTTATGATGAAATTTCGGTTCATTGCTAGGATTATGCTTAATAATTCAAATCATTACAGGAATTTTTCTAGCCATACACTATACGGCTAATGTAGAATTAGCCTTCAATAGAATAATCCATATTATACGTGATGTAAATAATGGTTGACTAATTCGAAATACTCATAGAAACGGTGCCTCAATATTTTTTATATGTTTATATTTACATATAGCTCGAGGATTTTATTACAGATCATATAAATTAATAATAACTTGAAATGTAGGCACTATGTTACTTCTACTAATTATAATAACAGCCTTTCTAGGATATGTTTTACCATGAGGACAAATATCCTTATGAGGAGCAACAGTTATTACTAATTTATTATCGGCAATTCCTTATCTAGGAAATAATATTGTAAATTGATTATGAGGAGGTTATAGAGTAGACAACCCAACATTAACACGATTCTTCACATTACATTTCATAATGCCATTCATTATTATAGCTATAGTAATTATTCACCTAATTTTCTTACATCAAACTGGCAGAAATAACCCTCTAGGATTAAATTCTAATTATGATAAAATCCCTTTCCATCCTTACTTTACCATCAAAGATATTATAGGAATGTCAATAATAATATTTATATTAATTATATTAGTTACTTTAGAACCTCAAATATTAGGTGATCCAGAAAATTTTATTCCAGCCAACCCATTGGTAACTCCTATTCATATTCAACCAGAATGATATTTCCTATTTGCCTATGCAATTTTACGATCAATTCCAAACAAATTAGGAGGAGTAACAGCTATAATACTATCCATTTTAATTATCTTAATTATACCATTAACAAATAAAAGTAAAATACAAAGAATAACATTCTACCCCTTCAATAAATTATTATTATGATTGTTACTAGTTACTGTTATTTTATTAACCTGAATTGGGGCTCGACCAGCTGAAGAACCTTTTATCCAAACAGGACAAATTTTAACTATTATATACTTTTCATTTTTCATTATTAATCCTTTAATCATACAATTTTGAAATAAAATCAAATAGTTAATAAGCTTTAATTAAGCTTTTACTTTGAAAGTAAACCATAATGGTTTAATTCCATTATTAACTTATATACACTTAAAATAATGAAATAAATCCCCAAAATTATGAAACATAAAAATATAGAAAAAAAAAGAAAATAATTCAAAGTTATAGGTAAAAATCTTTTCCAAGTCAAATATATTAATTTATCATAACGAAATCGAGGCAAAGTTCCCCGTACTCAAATAAATCAAAAAATAATTAAAACAACTTTAATAAAAAAAAATAAAGAATATAAATCACATCCAAAAAAAATAATTACAGTCAAAGTTCTTATAAAAATAATATTTATATACTCAGACAAAAAAATAAATGCAAACCCTCCTCTTCTATACTCAACATTAAACCCACTAACTAATTCTCTCTCTCCCTCAGCAAAATCGAAGGGAGCTCGATTAGTTTCTGCTAAACATGAAACTAACCAACAAACAAAAAGAGGTAATGACATAAAAAAAAATCATAAATAATCTTGATAAATTATAAAATCAATAAAATTAAATCTCCCAATAAATAGTAAGTAACAAATAACAATAAAAGATATTCTAACCTCATAAGAAATAGTTTGAGCTATAGCCCGAAGACCCCCCAAAAGAGCATATTTAGAATTAGAAGATCAACCTGATAATATAACACCATAAACCCCTAAACCTGCACAACACATAAAAAATAAAAATCCAAAATCAAAATTATAAACATTAATAATATATGGAAATAAAACCCACAAACTAAAAGAAAGTATTAATATAAATACAGGAATAAAGTAATAAATTAAAAAATTAGACATATATGGATAATTTTGCTCCTTAAAAAACAACTTTAACCCATCAGAAAAAGGTTGCAATAAACCCATAAAACCAATTTTATTAGGGCCTTTACGTAATTGTATATAACCTAAAACCTTACGCTCTAATAAAGTAACAAAAGCAACAGATAACAAAATTATAATTAATATGATTAAATAGCTAATAAAAAACATTACTGTTTGTAATATAAATTACATTTATAAATTCTAAATTTATCACACTAAATCTGTCAAAACAGTTAATGATAATCAAAATTAAATAATTATTATCTATATTTGGTCCTTTCGTACTAAAATATAAATAAAAATTGTGGATAGAAACCAACCTGGCTCACGCCGGTTTGAACTCAGATCATGTAAAATTATAAAAGTCGAACAGACTTAGCATTGCAACAACTACATCACAAGCAAATTTTAATCCAACATCGAGGTCGCAAACTTAATTTATAGATATGAACTCTCCAAATAAATTACGCTGTTATCCCTAAGGTAATTTAATCTTATAATCCAAATTTAAGGATCAAAAATACATAAATTAATGACTTATAAATTAATGAAAGTTATGGAAATTTCACTGTCACCCCAACAAAATTTTTAAAAATTTATTTACAATTAATATAAATAATCAATAAACAAATAATTAAAAATAAAATTCTATAGGGTCTTCTCGTCCCACAAAATAATTTAAGCCTTTTAACTAAAAAATTAAATTCATAACATTTAAATAAAGAAAGTAAAATTCTCGTCCAACCATTCATTCAAGCCCTCAATTAAAGGACAAATGATTATGCTACCTTTGCATAATTAAAATATTACGGCCATTAAAATAATCATTGGGCAGGTCAAACCTATTATAAAATCAACAACAGGACATGTTTTTGTTAAACAGGCGAAATCTAAATTTGCCGAATTACTATATTTAAATATTCAAAACTACTAATTTTATCATTATTACCATAATAAAAAAATTAAATTATGCAATTCAATAAATATTTAAATCAAATTAAATAAAATATTAATAAGAAATAACTATAACGAAATAAATGAAAGCTGTTTTTAAGCATACAAACTCTTATAAATAAAAAGGATTATAAATACAATAAAGAGCTTATCCCCTTTAATATAAATTAACTAAATTAATAAAAATAAAATTTTTTAATAACTAAAATTAATCTTAATTAAATTAATTTATCAAACAACCAGATATTTAAAGTTGAATAGCATATAACCTCTATAACATAATTAAAAATAATTATAAAACATTAAATTTCATTATATTATATCTCCTTTAATTTCGGGATAATTAATAATAATTAATAAAATTTTAATAAACCCTGATACAAAAGGTACAACAAATTAAATTTACTTAAAAATAACTAAAAAAATTCCTTCCCAGTAATTTAAACTATAGTTAAAATTATTAATTCAATAAAAATTACTACAAAATAAGTTATTTCTATAAAATAATTACAAATAAAATTATTAACAATTTATAAACTTCAGGCTAGAATGAATTGCACACTCATAAAATTATTGTAAGTAACTTTAATTACTAAAATTTAACCTGACCTCCAATTTCACTTTCCAGTAAAATTACTTTGTTACGACTTATTTTACTTTAAATAATAAAAGTGACGGGCAATATGTGCATAATTTAGAGCTTAATCATTATAATTAAATAATAAAAAATTACCTTCAAATCTGATTTCATATAATTAAATTCCAAAATTATAATCCAATAAATAACCTTAAATATAACCCATTAAAACTTTAATATAACTGCACCTTGACCTGATATTATCCAAATAATGATTAAAGAAAATTTTTTAAAAAAACATTCAATAACAGAGATATACAAGTAAAATTAAAGTAAAATCCAACGTGGATTATCGATTAAATAACAGGTTCCTCTGAAAAGACTAAACCACCGCCAAACTCTTTTAATTTCAAGATAATAACTAATACTACCATGGTTAAATATTACATTAATTCAATAATAGGGTATCTAATCCTAGTTTAACAATTAAAATTTCTCATAATATTTAACCTAAAAAATATAATTAAAATTAAAATTTCACCTAATAATAAATAAAATAATTCTCAAAATAAATAAAAATAATGAAAACCAAAAAAATTTATTTGAATCAATTGTATAACCGCGTATGCTGGCACAAAATTTTACGATCCTAATATGATTGACTAAATCTTCATTACTGAAAATAATTAAAATAAAAAACTGCAACTCTTTGTAAATTTCATTAAGATTTTTTAATCACGCAAGAACATGCATATATTGCCAAACACAAACAAATTGACAAGAAAAAGTCAATCTTGTTATAAAAACACTAGTTTTATGTCTGGAACCATGCCCCTATTATCCCCTCCCCCTCATCTTTCTCTCCCCCGGTCTAGTACCCCTACCACCCAAGTAAAACCCCCTAGGCCACCGCCATTAAATTATTTTCATATGTCCATTGCTATATATACCCCAGTTACTACCATTAAGCCCTTACATAGTTCATCACCATCATTTACTTAACCCCATATCCCGTATGTCACTATTTATTCTGTTCATTGCTATATACCCCAGTTACCACCAATAAGTCCTTACATAGTTCATCACCATCCTTTATTCAATTACCCTTCCTGTTTGTTACTATTTACTCTGTCCATTGCTATATGTGCTTCCCGCTTTATCTGGCTCCTTACCCCTGTCGCTTCAAATACGTCCCTTATCTCTCTTTTTATTTATTCTTTATTCTTATATCCCTGTCATTACCCCGTTCTCTTAATTCCTTCTTTCCCCATGGTGTTATCCTACCCATTAGTTAAATAGTTACCTTTATATGTCTCCCTCTCCTCCAGTTACTAACATTAAGCCCTTACATAGTTCATCACCATCCTTTATTCAATTACCCTTCCTGTTTGTTACTATTTACTCTGTCCATTGCTATATGTGCTTCCCGCTTTATCTGGCTCCTTACCCTTGTCGCTTCAAATACGTCCCTGATCTCTCTTTTTATTTATTCTTTATTCTTATATTCCTGTCATTACCCCGTTCTCTTAATTCCTTCTTTCCCCATGGTGTTATCCTACCCATTAGTTAAATAGTTGCCTTTATATGTCTCCCTCTCCTAGAGTACCCTTTCCTTACAGCTCTCTCTCCTTCCATTGCCTCCCAAGATCCCTTATTATACTTTAGATATTATCTAACCCCCCTGGACTATGGCTGAGCACCCCCTCCTATCTAATTTGCCTAACTAATTAAAGTCGTACAAAATAGATAAGAGTAATTTTTAGCAATTATATGAAAATTGCATATAAAAAAAAATTAATATAAAATTTTTAAAAAAAAAAAATTAATAGGAAAAAAATTTTTATATTAATTAATTAAAAATTAATATAAAATAAAAATGCATAAAAAAAATAAACCCATAAAAATAAAATTATGTTATAATTAAAACATGACCATTGCAGGAACCATCTTAATATTCACAAAAAATAAATCCATAAAAATAAATCCATAAAAATAAAATTATGTTATAATTAAAACATGATCATTGCAGGAACCATCTTAATATTCACAAAAAAATAAATCCATAAAAATAAATCCATAAAAATAAAATTATGTTATAATTAACTAGGATAAAAGGGGCACTTGAACCTACATAAATTAATCTAGGTTTGAAGGCCATCCCATTAAATAAATAATTAAAAATAATGATACCTACACTGTCCCTCCTAAAAATTAAAATTTAATAGTAATATCATATACTTAACAAATAAATAATTACATTCCCTAATTTATAAAAACAATAATTTTAACATTCAAGATAGCCAATAAAATTTATTAAAACATAAAAATTTAAAGAACCTTCTTTTTAAAAAAAGAAAAAAAAAAGAAGGTT